GAATTCTTATTATCTGAATAATGGATCTAATAGTGACGATCCTTACTATGATCGTTACATGTATGATACTCAATATAGTTGGAATAATCATATTAATAGTTGTATTGACAGTTATCTTAATTCTCAACTACGCATTGATGCTTACATTGTAAGTAGTAGTGAAAATTATAGTGACAGTTACATTTATCGTTCCATTTATGGTGAAAATAGAAATAGTAGTGAAAGCGAGAGTTCCGGTATAAAGAATGCCGGCGATTTAACTATAAGAGAAAGTTATAATAATCTCGATGTAACTCAAAAATACAGGCATTTGTGGGTTCAATGCGAAAAGTGTTATGGATTAAATTATAAGAAAATTTTGAAGTCAAAAATGAATATTTGTGAACAATGTGGATATTATTTGAAAATGAGTAGTTCAGATAGAATAGAACTTTTGATTGATCCAGGTACTTGGGATCCTATGGATGAAGACATGGTCTCTCTGGATCCCATTGAATTTCATTCAGAGGAGGAGCCTTATAAAGATCGTATTGATTCTTATCAAAGAAAGACAGGGTTAACTGAGGCGGTTCAAACAGGTATAGGCCAACTAAAGGGTATTCCCGTAGCCATTGGGGTTATGGATTTTCAGTTTATGGGTGGTAGTATGGGATCTGTAGTTGGGGAGAAAATTACCCGTTTGATCGAGTATGCTACCAAAAAATTTATACCTCTTATTATAGTGTGTGCTTCTGGGGGTGCGCATATGCAAGAAGGAAGTTTGAGCTTGATGCAAATGGCTAAAATATCTTCTGCTTTATACGATTATCAATCAAATAAAAAACTATTTTATGTACCAATTCTTACATCTCCGACTACGGGTGGGGTGACGGCCAATTTTGGTATGTTGGGGGATATCATTATTGCCGAACCCAATGCCTACATTGCATTTGCGGGTAAAAGAGTAATTGAACAAACATTGAATAAAACAGTACCTGAAGGGTCACAAGCGGCCGAATATTTATTCCAGAAGGGCCTATTCGATCTAATTGTACCGCGTAATCTTTTAAAAAGCGTTCTTAGTGAGTTATTTCAACTCCACGCGTTCTTTCCTTTGAATCCAAATTCAAAGACTATTCAGTTTAATTAGTTTTTTGTAGTAAACACGTAGTTAGTTTATCGGAATCAAAGTAAAAATAAGAAGAATGGGGTTTTCTTTTAAGATCTAATTCTAGAAAGAATCACAAGTTGCATATAATTTTTATTTTTTACTAATATTCATGATTAATAATCGGAAAGCCTCTATAAAAGAATGAATTCTTGCTTTTGTGAAATTAGACGAAGTTCGTTTTACCTTCTTACGTATGTATTATACAATAAATTCAAATATAGAATTGTGTATTTTTCTATATCTCTCATTTTTACTAAGAAGCCTAGAAATATTTCAGTAATTTGCAAAAAACCCTTTTTTTATTAAATTAGAAGTAGAAGACAAGAACAAACGAAGAAGAATAAGAAACTAAATTTTCATACATATCTTTCATGTTGAAAGATGAATAAGTCTATTTATTTAGTTCTACATTCCTTGCACTTATTATATATACTTCGATCTATATTAATGAAAATTAAAGTTTCATAATTACAATAATAGTAATTAGAATCGAATTAATAAGAATTTTCATTCTATAATTAAGAATTTAAAATTCTTACAAGATATCTTTATAACAATAGAAACAATATAATAATAATAGGTACAAATAGTAAATTAAATCGAGGTATTCATTTTATGATAACTTTCAGCTTTCCCTCTATTTTTGTGCCTTTAGTGGGCCTAGTATTTCCGGCGATGGCAATGGCTTCTTTATTTCTTTATGTTCAAAAAAACAAGATTGTTTAGATCTGATAGGACTAAATCTTATTTCTTTTTTTTTTACTTAGATAAAAAAAATCTCTATTTATTATTTATTTGAGTATGGTATAACATATAACATGGGGTTTCTGCTGAACAGAAATCGAATATACATAAATGAAAGAGTTCTTATATATACAGAAAAAGTCTATGTATTAAAGGGTTCACATCAAAATAGTGCTAGTTGATGAGAGTTATTTCGGAAACAAAAACAGTAAAGTCAAATTCATTGGGCTATGCTCTCAATTCCAATAAAATGAAATCAGATCAAGTATGAGTTGGCGATCAGAACATATATGGATAGAACTTATAAGGGGGTCTCGAAAAATAAGTAATTTTTCCTGGGCCATTATCCTTTTTTTAGGTTCATTCGGCTTCTTATTGGTTGGAACTTCCAGTTATCTTGGTAAAAATTTGATATCTTTATTTCCGTCTCAACAAATCATTTTTTTTTCACAAGGGCTCGTAATGTCGTTTTATGGGGTCGCGGGTCTTTTTATTAGCGCCTATTTATGGTGTACAATTTCGTGGAATGTAGGTAGTGGTTATGATCGATTCGATAGAAAAGAAGGAATAGTGTGTATTTTTCGTTGGGGATTTCCTGGAAAAAAC